TTGGTACTGCAGTCGCTCTTTGGTTGGGTATTGGTGCAACATTACCTATTGATAAATCCCTAACTTTAGGTCTTTTTTAATTTGAATCAATTGTGAAATAACACGACGTGTGTATCTAGGGAATAGTCGCTTGAAAGCGAATTCTCCCTAGATACATCTATTCAATTCTGAATTTCTTTGGAATATATGAATTGTGCTAAAGATTCAAAACCTATTTTCATCTTAATGAAAAAAAAAGACGAAAAAAAATCCAATAGATTTAAAACTTCTTTTTTGGTAAATCAATTGCGAAATGTTTTTCTAGAATGACCAATATCTGTTTTATATCTTCTAGGCGCAAATGTTCAATTTTCATGAGATCTTCCTGACTGTTATTCAAAAGGTCCAATAATGTATATATATTGGACCTTTTGAGGCAATTATAGACCCTGGGAGAGAATTCTGATTGGTCAATAAAAATCGATTTCAATGCTATTTTTTTTTTGTTTTTTCTGAGTTTATCCAATTTATCGTGAAAGGTAAGAGGGGATAAAGGAACCGTGTGTTGATTGTCCTCTAAAGGTAAGTTTTCTTCTTTCTTATGTAAAAAGGGAATAAATAAATCAATCAAATTCCGGCAGGCTTCATGAAGTGCTTCTTTCGGAGTGAAACTCCCATTTGTCCATATTTCGAGAAAGAGTATCTCTTGTTTTTCATTCCCATTCCCATAAGAATGAATACTATGATTCGCATTTCGAACAGGCATGAATACAGCATCTATAGGATAACTTCCATCTTGAAAGTTATGTGGCATTTTGATAAGATATCCGCGATTTCTCTCGATTTGTAATCCAATACACAAATCAATTGGTTCTGTCAAGCTAGCTATATGTTGTGTATTATCAACGATTTCTACATAAGGTGGTAAGATGATATCTTGAGCAGTTACATATCCTGGACCTCTGACACAAATAGACGCGTCACAAGTTCCATATAGATTACTTCTCAATACAATTTCTTTTAAATTCATTAAAATTTCATGGACCGATTCTTGAATACCCGCTATGGTAGAATATTCATGTGGGACGTTCTCAGATTTTACACGTGTGATACATGTTCCTTCTATTTCTCCAAGTAAAGCTCTTCGCATCGCAATGCCTATTGTGTCGGCTTGACCTTTCATAAGTGGAGACAGAATAAAGCGTCCATAATAAAGACGTTTACTGTCTTCTCTTGATTCAACACACTTCCACTGTAGTGTCCGAGTAGATACTGTTACTTTCTCTCGAACCATAGTAATATTATTTTATTTGATTGAATCATTTATTTCTCTTGTTTCTCTTGAAATTTTTTCAATGTTCATTTCTACACACGTCTTTTTTTCGGGGGTCTGCAACCATTATGTGGCATAGGGGTTACATCCCGTACGAAAGTTAATAGTATACCACTTCTACGAATAGCTCGTAATGCTGCGTCTCTTCCGAGACCGGGACCTTTTATCATGACTTCTGCTCGTTGCATACCTTGATCTACTACTGTACGAATAGCATTTGCTGCTGCAGTTTGAGCGGCAAAGGGTGTCCCTCTTCTCGTACCCTTGAATCCACAAGTACCCGCTGAGGACCAAGAAACCACCCGACCCCGTACATCTGTAACCGTGACAATGGTATTATTGAAACTTGCTTGAACATGAATAACCCCCTTTGGTATTCTACGTGCACTCTTACGTGAACCAATACGTCCATTTCTACGTGAACCAATTCTCGGTATAACTTTTGCCATATTTTATCATCTCATAAATATGAGTCAGAGATATATGGATATATCCATTTCATGTCAAAACAGATTCCTTATTTGGACATCGAGTCCTTTAGTGAGTCTGATTATCCTTGTCTTTGTTTATGTCTCGGGTTGGAACAAATTACTATAATGCGCCCCCGCCTACGGATTAGGCGACATTTTTCACAAATTTTACGAACAGAAGCTCTTATTTTCATATTTGTCATTCCTTATCTTAATTCTGAATCTACTTCTTGGAAGAAAATAAGTTTCTTGCAATTTTTCATCTCGAATCATATTGAATAAAAACCACCTAATCCTTCCAATCCTTGTTGCGGAGTCGATAAATTATACGTCCTCTGGTTGAATCATAACGACTTACTTCAATTTTGACTCTATCTCCTGGCAGTATCCGTATAAAACTACGCCGGATCTTTCCTGAAACATAACCCAGAATCAGATCTTCATTATCTAACCGAATCCGGAACATACCATTGGGAAGCGATTCAGTAATTAAACCTTCATGAATCCATTTTTGTTCTTTCATTCCAGGTAAAGCCTCCTTGAAGTATCAACTAATGGAGGAGGAACGATATTAGACAACTCGTCCCTTTTCTTTTTTTTAGAAATAGGAAGAAGTTTCGGATCCAATTTGGATATTAAAAGGATTACCATATATAACACAAAATTTCTCCGCCGATTCCTTCGAGTCGAGCCTCTCGGTCTGTCATTATACCTCGAGAAGTAGAAAGAATTACAATCCCCATCCCACCTAAAATTCTAGGAATTCGTTGAGAGTTCGAATAGATTCGTAGACCGGGTCGACTGATCCGTTTTAAATTTAAAAAATTTCTATAGAGTCTTTTCCTATTCCTTCTATGCCGCAGGTTTAAAACCAAAAAAGATTTGTTTTTTTCTCGATGTTTTCTAACGTTTTCAATAAAACCTTCTCGGAAAAGTATTTTAACAATATTTTCGGTAATATTAGTAGATGCGATGCGAACCACTCTTTTTCTATCCATATCAGCATTTCGTATAGAGGTTATTATCTCAGCAATAGTGTCCCTACCCATGGTGAACTAAAATTAAGGGTGCCCCAAAATTTGATATAATCAACATGTTTTTCTTTTTTTTTTTTTACTTATTTGTTTTATGAATATGAATTATTAAAGGTATATGCGTGAGACACAATCTACTAATTAATCTAGTTCTTAATCTATTTCTTTCAAATACCCACTATAAACATATCAGTGATCTCATTTTATAATACCTCGGGAGCTAATGAAACTATTTTAGTAAAATGGAATTGTCTCAATTCCCGGGGGATCGCACCAAAAATTCTAGTTCCTTTTGGATTTCCTTCTTGATCAATCACAACTGCAGCATTGTCATCATATCGTATTATCATACCGCTGTCACGTTTAAATTCTTTACAGGTACGAACAATTACAGCTCTGACTACTTCTGATTTTTCTAGGGGCATATTTGGTACTGCTTCTTTGATCACAGCAACAATAATGTCACCAATATGAGCATATCGACGATTGCTAGCTCCTATGATTCGAATACACATCAATTCTCGAGCCCCGCTGTTATCTGCTACATTTAAATGGGTCTGAGGTTGAATCATATCAATTTTTTAGTCTATTCTTCCAATGCAAAGGATGAAGAAAAAAAAGGAATATTTTTGTCCAAAAAAAGAAACTTGCATCCCCAAGATTCATTTCTGTTGGTTCTACATTTTTATCCCGAAATAATGAATTGAGTTCGTATAGGCATTTTGGATGCTGCTATTGAAATAGCCCTTCTAGCTATATTTTCGGTTACTCCACCCATTTCATATAGTATTCGACCTGGTTTAACAACAGCTACCCAATATTCAGGGGATCCCTTTCCCGAACCCATACGTGTTTCAGCGGGTCTTACTGTAACCGGTTTGTCTGGAAATATACGGACCCAGATTTTTCCACCACGGCGTGCATTTCGTGTCATTGCTCGTCGACCTGCTTCGATTTGTCTAGATGTGATCCAAGCAGGTTCAAGTGCCTGAAGAGCATATTTACCGAAACAAATATGATTACCTCGATAAGATATTCCCTTCAGTCTTCCTCTATGTTGTTTACGGAATCTAGTTCTTTTGGGGTTATAGTTGATGGTTGTTTCACAATTCCATCTCTACTACAGAACCGGACGTGAGAGTTTCTTCTCATCCAGCTCCTCACGAATAAAAGGATTAAAAACATTTAATTGAAATGATTAACATTTTTATAAAAAATAAATATTTTTTAGAACGTTCTAAAAAATATTTATTTTGTTTTGTCCTTTATCCAAGTTTAGCAATTAAAAAAAAGTTTTCGCGGGCGAATATTTACTCTTTCAATCTCTATTTTATTTGTAGGGCTCGTTCGTGACTTCTCTCAATAGATGAATTGATATCCGGTTCATTTCGCCATCCCGACTAGTGAATCATTAAGATTCATTTTTTCAATAAAATCTTTTGCATGCACAAGTTCCATCGTTCCCATCGCTTCGTACTTAATGATTAGGTCCGAATTCTACAATGGAGCTCATAATCCAATTTGTTCCTGAGTCAATCTTCTTAGTCTTTATTGGCTCCAAGCTCTTTATTTTTTTCTTGATTCATTTAATATTTAATTATGGACGAATCAATTAGTATTGATGCTTTATTACACTGTCTTTTATGAGATGACTCGTAGACCTTACATATTTGAATTCTATATCATTGATATTCTTTTTCTCTCTTTCTCTCATCCTTCCATTTATCCACACCTTTACTTCTTTCATTTTGTTTTACAACTTCTAATTTTCTAATTAAAGTTTATGCAAAAAAATTTCAGTTGCTACAAAGATATGACTGATTTATCATATCTTGACTGGTTCTTTAGATCCAGATAATACGAAGCGATGAGTTGGTTATTAGTTCATACTATGGGGCTGGTCCTTTTTTAATCCTAACCCTTAAAAACCAACGAGTCACACACTAAGCATAGCAATTATATCAAATGGTCAATTGAATTTTTATTCAACCCTATAGAATTAAGAATTAGAATTGCTCATTTTGATTCACCAGAAAAAGAATGAACGAGTTTCCATTTTTTTGTTCTATCAATGGATAGAAGGGAAAGACAAGTAAAGGTTTCTTATTCTTCGTCTATAAATATCCAAATTTTGATACCCAAGACCCCATAGATAGTTCGAACTGTATAGAAACAATAATCAAT